AAATCATATTTTGGTAAAGCACCTTGAATCCACTGGAGAGTAAAGGATCTTGGATCCAACGCAGAACCCTTTGTGAATGAGAAAGATAAAGGCGATAAAGACCAATGAAATCAAGTTTCAAGGTTGTAATTGAACGGTCAAGTTTGATTACCATTAACCTTCAGAATAGTTAACGAGTTTTTCGGTTTGATTCATCGCCTATTCATCTCCTAAAGGCGGCTCTCGGCCTGAGTTATATTAAGTTAATGCGGCCTTAGGCATTAATTACCTATGGTATTTTTCTTATTACCTATTGTATTTCTAGTGCTTTTTTATTTTATAAAGGTGGCCGGGACCTATTATTTCTAGTTTATTTATGAATCAAGGTGGCCATAGGCCCCTATGGTCCAGTGGTTACGACCTCTCTCTTTCACGGAGAAAACGAGGGTTCAAGTCCCTCTAGGGGTATACCAAGACTCAAGACTATAGGAGTGGGATTTTCTATCAAGTGATCCATATTTGTCAAGTCCTTCTAATAGTCTACTCAGTGGGACTTTGTATTTTAGATCAAGTGATATGTATTTGTCAAATCTGCCTGGTAGACGAAAGGAAGTTGATTATGGAACGTCTAAAATGAATTAGGCGTTGGGTCGATGCCCGAGTGGTTAATGGGGACGGACTGTAAATTCGTTGACAATATGTCTACGCTGGTTCAAATCCAGCTCGGCCCAACAATTTGTCAATCTACTATCAGATGGTAGAACACTCTTGTTCTTAAGAAATACCTGATACGATACGAGAGAATAAAAAAGAATCCAAAATTTCTGCTAAATCTCTTCTTATTTCCCTGGGATTGTAGTTCAATAGGCAAGAGCACCGCCCTGTCAAGGCGGACGTTGCGGGTTCGAGCCCCGTCAGTCCCGACGGATCCAATAAAGTACATCAATTCGCCTCTCCATTTTCTGTGAAAGAAGGGACAGAGAGCATAATTGAATTCCGAAGGGTTTTCCCTTCTTTTTTTCAGGATTCTGTCGAATAAAGAACAAACCCTAAACTAAAATGAAAATAACTAAAATAGTGAAGTTGATAGAATATTCCATCTTTTCTCCTGCGACTCATCTTTCTCATACTTCTTTGTCTTCCAAAGAAATTTAGATCATTAAAATTTAGAGCCTAATTCCTCTCTTTTTCCACTTCGCTTGTATTGTTTGTTGGGGTTTTGTAGTTCGGACGGGTGGTTAGATTTCGTTTCGTTTGATGGTTCTATAAGGAAGACCTAAGGTAGGTTATAGAAAAGAAAGAACAGAAAAGACGGATAAATAAAGTAAAGGAATTTTTGATTGGTCCGGGAATCCAATCTTGGATTCGGTATGGATAAAAGATGTTCGTATGTTATACTATTCAATTCTCGACGACGAATTAATTTAATAGCTCAGATATTGTTATTCATGATATTGATCCGATTCAAGATCATCGATAGGTAATGCATTCATTGAATTGACAGGTGAAAGATTTATCATCTCTATGGGATTAAATCCCGAGTTATTGTGAAATAAAAAAAACGATGAGATTATGGAAGTAAATATTCTTGCATTTATTGCTACTGCACTGTTCATTTTAGTTCCTACTGCTTTTCTACTTATAATTTACGTAAAAACAGTCAGTCAAAATGATTAATTACTTTAAATGAAACTTGACTTCTGAATTCTTATCAATAGTTGAAGAAATCAAATGAAAAGTATTCTATTTTTGCGTCTTAAATGAAATCAACGGGCTATCATCGGCGGTCTTCTATGAGATGGTAAGTAAGAAATTGATTTCTTACTTACCATACTCTCTATTAGTGTTATAGTAGTGTATAAAATTGTTTCTAATAAAGTTGGTATACTATATTAGCTTCTATCTTCAATATATGTAGTTATTAATCCATATATGGAATTGACGTAGGACCCAATTCTATTTCTTTGATACATCTATTTATTCCGATGAATCTGAAATAATTGTTTTACTGTTATAGAATAAATTTCTCCACTATAATCCAATGGAATTTGGAAATGAAGATATTTTGATTTGAAAATGATTTCAATTCAAATCAAAAATGCGTTGCAGAACGATCTATAAAACAATTGATACCGTTTCATTCCTCAACTAAATTAGGAGTGCTTCTAAAGTCCACTTCTTCCCCATACTACGAGTGAAAGGGAAAATGTAAAGACTACCATTAAAGCAGCCCAAGCGAGACTTACTATATCCATGTGAATTATGTCCCTTATCTCTATGATAGAATTATTCCATTATTGCTCACTAATAATAGTAGAATGAATGGTCCAGAGTCAAAAAGGGATTCTGGCCGAACACTATTGATGAACCAATCAAATAAATCCATTTCAAAAATTCCTATATGATTTCTAATCGGGAAAGACTAAACACAAGTAAAATAAACAATAACACTACAAAGGAATGTTACTAATGGAACATCTAGTAATAAAATAGGAGGGTCCATTCCTTTTTTCTTGCCCTTCAAAGTAAAAATAGATCAATTACTATCTATTACAAATTTTTTACTATTTGATCTAATACGTACCCTTTCCCGATTGTCTCTCTGAAGGAGTTGAGAGATAGTATATTATACTCTTGACGAGGGGTTTAATAAAAAAAAAAAAAAATCATTTTTTTTTTTTTTTTTATTTCACTTTTTCTTTTCTATAAAAAAGTAAATTATCCATCTCAATCTAATAGTGATTGAATGCCTAAACACTCAGAGATTCTCGCGAGTCTATATATGTAGATTATAGTATAGAAAGAACTTCCCCCAACCAGTAGTTAAATTATCTGCCGGCTATCCAATAAAGACCCAATCAGTAGACATTACATTAGTAGTAGAAAGGAATCGGGAAGTCTTGCTTCAACCATTATAATCTTTCTTTTTATTTTGGATTCAAAGATTTCTTTACAAAATACCCAGAACGGATGTTTAGAATCAACCAAGTATTAACAGTCCCCTTATTCTGTTCTGCTGGGTAAAATTTGATTGAGTTATATCAGCAGAACAGAATAAGAGATTTCGATTCGTTTGTTGATGAGGCGGCACCCGGATTTGAACTGGGGAAAAAGGATTTGCAGTCCCCCGCCTTACCACTCGGCCATGCCGCCAAAACGATACACAATAGGATCAAAATTTCCCCTTTTGGGTTGGATTACTAAATTTTAGTTTATTGTACTTGCATCCCCTTTTTAATCCTTTTTCTAAATTTAGAAAAATTAGAAAAGAAACCCTTTTTCCCCTTTTGATTGTATTTTATCTACCCCTTCGATTGATTGTATAGTATCTCAAAACACACAATGCCAAAAAGCTTCCCCTCACTTTTCTATTGAAAAAGAAAATGTATATTTTCACTAAAAAAAACCAAAATTTATGACAAATGGGAACCATTAACTATTCGTTGACTGAGAATTCGTGAATGATTCTTGGATTTGAATCTAAAATTTGGTTTGCCTAATGACATAAGAAAATACAAATTGATACATACTTAATTGATTCTTTTGAATAAAAAATCCTTCTCAATTTACATTATAACAAAAATGATAAGTATATGTAAACCCCAGAACGGAAATTGTTACACAGATACAAAATTGGCTATTTAGAGTTGTTGCCTATAAATAAAAAAGAAAGGGAATTTTTTTGGAACAAAAAAGGCCCGGCTGGGTATTGACCGGGCCAGGCCAAAAGGGCACTTCGAACAAAATAAAAGCAAGAAGGTCTTCTTTATTTATTTTTCTATTTGGATCTTTCGAGCATCTAAATGGAATTGCTAATTATATAATAACGATAAATAATGTGAAAGAAATACTTTCTTTAATCCTTACTTGATGTGTAATGTAAGATAGTAATTATCTTTTTCAATTGGGAGAGATGGCTGAGTGGACGAAAGCGGCGGATTGCTAATCCGTTGTACGAGTTATTCGTACCGAGGGTTCGAATCCCTCTCTTTCCGTTTCCGTTGATGACTTTCTATTTTTTTTTTTTTTTTTTTTTTTTTCAAATTTAGCAAACCCCTGTTTATTTTTTTCCTAGTTAAATGTGTGGAATAGCTAAAATAAAATATTAAGAAAATTGTAAAATCAAGCAAGAAAAACGAAATTTTTATTTTATTCTTCACGTCCAGGATTACGTCCTGGATCATTGGATAGGAATCCAAAGATGAAGAGAGAAACAAAGAATATTACTACTGTGTAAACGAAAAGTTTGAGAGTAAGCATTACACAACCTCCAAGATCATTTTTTGAAAAATAAAAACGAGAAAAGAAAAGATAATAGATCCTACATTTTTATATCACATATCCTATTTTGACACCAAGAAATTAATTATAGAAATAGAAAAGAATGTTCAGAAATTCAAATGAAGTTGAAATTTTTAATAAGAGTCTTTGATTACCACAAATCACTTTCATACCGACAATTAGATATTGTAAGCGACCCTAAGCTAATAAGGTATTTCGCCGGAAAAAGGATGAAAATCGGGAAATGGGGCGAGCCGGATTTCTCGCGGCTATCCGAGAATTTCAATGTTTGAATTGAAGGTTCATACTGTCAGACTGATTTGATCTTATCAATTGTTATCATTTTTATCGAATAAATCATGAATTTTCTAGGATACTATTAAAGATCTTATCGAAAACTTACAGCAGCTTGCCAAACAAAGGCTAAAAGAAAAAAGAACAGGGGTATGACTGGCATAACATCTACGATTGGATTCAAAAAAGCATAGGCTTCGGGCAATTTGGCGAAGAAAAGACTACTCGGATAAAGGGCAGAATTAAGACAGATCAAACTAAAGATATTAAGCATAACAGACATTTTTTTCGTCGAGATAATTGCATTTTGATTGAGTTATTGATATAAGGAAAAATGAAGAAAGTAAGGTAGACAAAAAAATCCTTCTTTTTCCACTCAATCAAAAATCCTCCAATTCTCAAAGGAGAATAGAAGAAATCATACTTTCATACAATATCTTAATTGAATTATATGTAATGATCAATAAATTCAGTTGAATTCTAGATATACACATGTCAAAATTATAGCAACGAATCTATAATAAATTCTATAAAGGAGAAAGATTTTCTATAGATAGTTGGACTGGAATTGACGAACACTTAATACCAATATTATTCTTTATTAGTATTAGTGTCCAATAAAAATAGAAATGGGGCGTAGCCAAGCGGTAAGGCAACGGGTTTTGGTCCCGCTATTCGGAGGTTCGAATCCTTCCGTCCCAGAGCATATCCTTTGTATCCGAATACTTCTTTTTTGTTCAACAAGGTTCTGTTTCAAGGTCTAATATTGGATAGAATACGATTCCTCTTTCTTTTTTGATTTTGAATGATTCTTTTCGGAATCATATCTGAATTTTTCACAAACTGAACTAAATTGAGTTCAAATTACATGCAAAAGTAACTAAACCCTTTTGTGATCCAGATAAAGATAAGATGGGACATAGATCTGTAGAAAAATGACTTAACCTCAGGTTAAACAAAATATGAAAATACATATAAAAGAGGAAGTGCTTAGCCTATAGGTATGTATTGTTATCCTATTTCAGTGACAAAAAGTCTTTCCATTTTTGTGAAAAAGAATTTGCATCCCTAAAATATTCAAATTGAAATATTTAACAATGATATTTCTTTTTATTGTTCGATCTATTTAGATTATTTGCTTTACATCATTGACAATTCCATTCGAAAAGAAAAGAAAATTATCTTTCTTATGATAATCAAATGGAGTCTTTACTGTAAAACTTTACTCAAATAATGATGTAGAAGTAAGAAACTTTTTCAAGTCTAAAGATTTGTAATGATTCTTTATGGATTGAATCTTTGGGAAGTTTTGGGAAGTTGGAATGGGTCAGTCTATCTTATTGAGTCACTTGAAGAGGCAGAGTCAAATAGAATTGATTTCTTCGTGGGATTTCTGTTAGTTATGTTATTTCTATATTTAGATTTCTGGATATTTCTGTTAGACATTTTTTTGAGATAGAGATTTATAGAAAAAGTTCCATTCATACAAAAAAGCCGGGGTCTTGCTAATATTTCTTCAGAAAAATCTTTATTATCTATGTAGATAAGAAAAAAATAAATGACTATGTCTCTGTACCGACTGAACCAATGACTATTCATGATTCCATAATTGAATCAATTCCATACTGGTTCCAAATTAGAGGAATGTTATGGTAAAACTTCGTTTAAAACGATGTGGTAGAAAGCAACGTGCGACTTGAAGGACACGATCCGGTGTGGATTCTTATTCTTACATCCACCATTTTATATAGGAATGAAGGTGCTCTTGGCTCGACGTCGTTTTTCTATTCTACTAGAACCCTTCTTTTTTTTTTATTGGGTTGTAATGTAAATAGTTCGTGATGGAGCTCGAGTAGAAAGTATTGATTAATTTCTCAGGGGCAATGATCTAGGGTTAATACCAATCAATAAATTGGAACAACTTCGTAAGTATATCTTCGATATAGAAATCGAAAGGATTCCATTCGAGCAAATTTTCAATTCAAAAAAATTTGTTGGAACGGCTAAAACTTTTTCGATCCACAGTGTATCGCGCACGAATCAACCATCGGTATGATTCTTTGATAGAAAGAAATCACAAAAGGGGTATGTTGCTACCATTTTGAAAGGATTAAGAAGCACCGAAGTAATGTCTAAACCCAATGATTTAAAACCAAGATAAAGGATCCCAGAACAAGGAAACACCACCTCAATTGTCTCACGGATCCAAATAAAGAATCCAAATATATTTGAAATGAGACGAAAAAGGGGGGGGGTTAAAGACCACTCAAAAAAAAATCTTAATTTATTTAAGATATTTGAGAATTATTGAACTTGAGTTATGAGTACAAATGATTTTTTTTTCAGGAAGGAAGCTAAATCAAAATGACTATGATTGAAATTATAGACTAATTTATTTTACGGATTCCTTTCCTATTTATTCTAATTTTATCCATAGACAAAACTTCGAATCATTTTTTATCGAGCCGTACGAGGAGAAAACTTCTTATACGGTTCTAGGGGGGGGGGAGTTCTTTTTCATCTACATCTATCCCGATGAGCCGTCTATCGAATCGTTGCAATTGATGTTCGATCTCGAAGAGAAGGAAGAGATCTTCGGAAAGTGGGTTTTTATGATCCTATCAAGAATCAAACTTATTTAAACGTTCCCGCTATTCTCTATTTCCTTGAAAAAGGCGCTCAGCCTACAGGAACTGTTCAGGATATTTTAAAAAAGGCAGAGGTTTTTAAGGAACTTTGCCCTAATCAAACGAAATTCAATTAAATTAAGGAAATAAAAACTAAGGATAGGATAGTGATTTCTATATCATTTTGGATATCTTTTCTATACTATGTTTTTTTATTTCCTTCTTTTCTTGCTCTATTCGTATCTATTTATCATTGCTTTTATAGAATCTTTTTCTAATGAAACCTTATTTGATCGATCCTTACAAAAGAGAAAATGAT